TTGAATAGCTAATTGTTTACGTCCTTTTTGACGACGTTTACGAATTGTTTTACGACCTTGAGCAGTTGCCATTCGAGCACGGAACCCTGATAATTTTAAAATTGAAGCTCGGCTTTTATTTGATAAAGTACGTTTTGTCATAGATAAATTATTATTAATATTTTGTAGATAAATTAGTTTTATAGCATTGATGATCGAATTAAATCATAGATAACAAGATGTCGAGTTGTCTGACCAATTATTTGAAATAAATCATAAGCTTCTTCTTTATATTCGAACAACGGATTACGTTGACCATACCCACGCCACCCTACGGCATCACGTAAGAGTGCCATTTTTTGTAAATGTTCTTTCCAAACAATATCAATATAGATCAGAATTAAGGTACGTTCAAGAGCTCGAATAATACCAGGTTGTCGAACTTCTAATTCCAGAGATTTCGATTCATAACATAACCAGAATTCTTGGAATAAATAAGTTTCTAATTCAACAGGATCTAAGTTAGCATAATTCAAATCAAACTTTGAAAATAAATTCAAAACTAAATTAGTCCCGAATAAATTCTCTAAGAGCCTAATAGCCGCATCGTTTCTGAGATCTTTATTTCTGATTTCCGTTCCAATTTCTGAAATAACTTGTTCACCATAGGCTAATATTTTGTCGCGAACAGATTTACTTTCTAAGATTTGCCGTCTTTCATAATAAACTACATTCCGTTGCTTATTTAGAACGTCATCATAATCAAATAAGTATTTTCGAGCATCATATGCTTGTTCTTCAACTCGTTTTTGGGCTGAATCTAAACTTTTCGTTAATAGATCTGATTCCAAAGGATCATCATCGAGTAATTGATTTTGCATGAAATTTTGAATATTAGCCCCACCAAATCGACGTAGTAAATTATCATCTAAACTTAAAAAGAATCTTGATTTACCCGGGTCTCCTTGTCGTCCGCATCTTCCACGCAATTGATTATCAATACGTCGAGAATCATTTCTTTCTGTACCGATAACATATAATCCCCCTAAATTTTTAACAATTGAATTTTCAATTGCTTGATCTTTTTTTTCAAATTTTAATAATTGATTTACCAAAAATTTGATCGAACATTCATAATCATTTTTTGGAACTCTAATTTGATCACTTTCGTTTAAAATTCTTAAAATTTCAGTTTCAGACAATGAAAGAAATTCTTTATTATGAACAAGAGTTTCTAATACACTTAAAAACTTTTGAGAAGCTAGAGTTAATTCACTTAGTAATGGATGTAAATTTGTTTTATTTTCGGATTTAGTTTTATTTTTATAAGTAACTAAAATGTTATAAAGTTGTTTCCGAATTGTAAATTCACTATTTCCTCCTAAAATGATATCTGTACCTCGCCCAGCCATATTTGTTGCGATTGTAATACTACCCTTTTTTCCAGCTTGGGCAACAATTTCCGATTCTCGTCGAACATTTTCTGGTTTAGCGTTTAATAATTGGAATGATAACTGATATTCTTTTAATAGTTGAGCTAACATTTCTGATTTTTCAACTGTTGTTGTCCCAATTAAGATAGGTTGACCAAAGGTTGCAATATTCTTACATTCCTTTGCTATCGCATTCCATTTTGAAAGTTGATCTTTATAAATAAAATCAGGTAAATCATTACGTAGAACTGGTCGAGCTGTTGGAATTTCATCAACTGATAATTTATAAATTTTTTCAAATTCAAGCTCAGCTGTTTTACCTGTCCCAGTCATTCCTGACAATTTTGGATATAATAAAAAGAAATTTTGATATGTGATCGACGCTACTGTTTGAGTATTTTCTCTAATTGGAAGCCCTTCTTTAGCTTCTACAGCTTGATGCAAACCATCACTCCAGCGACGATCTGGCATAATTCGCCCAGTAAACTCATCGACGATTATTACCTGATTATTTTGAGCAATGTAGTTTACATTTCGGAAAAATAATGTTTTAGCTTTAAGCGCATTTATAATATATGGGATCCAAGGATCATTTAAATTATACAAATCTTCAACATTTAAAATGTTTTCAATTTGAGTAGTTCCTTGTTCCGTTAAAATAACATTTTTTTTCTTTTCATCAACTTTAAAATGAACATTAACTTCCAAATATTCAATAATTTCGGCAGCTACGATAAATTTATCGATGGATGTATCAACCGTATTAGAAATAATTAATGGTGTTTGAGCTTCATCGATTAAAATCGAATCGACTTCATCAACGATACAATAATTAAACGGACGTAGTACTACATCCTTTAAATTTAATGCCATGTTATCGCGAAGAAAATCAAACCCTAACTCACTATTTGTTACATATGTTATATCAGCATCGTAATTTTGTTGGCGTTCTTGACCTGTCATATTTTCTTGAATTAAACCAGTATCTAATCCAAGAAAACGATAAATTTGTCCCATTGATACTTGATCTCGACTGGCTAAATAGTCATTTACAGTAACAATATGAACACCTTTTTCAGTTAACGCGTTCAAGTATGCAGGTAAAGTTGCTACTAAAGTTTTTCCTTCACCTGTACGCATTTCTGCTATTCGGCCCTCATTAAGAACTAATCCTCCAATTAATTGAACATCAAAATGTCGTAATCCTAAAGTTCGAGAACTTGCCTCTCTCGTGATAGCAAACGATTCTGCAATAATTGATGTTAAATCTTGTTCAGTTTTATACTGAGTTTTTAACTGAAATGTTTTAGTCCTTAATTCAGAATCAGTTAATTCTTGCATCGTACTTTCCAATGCATTAATTTGATTAACTAAATCTTTATATTTATTTGCGATCGAATTCTGATTAAATAAATTTTTTAACATTTTGGAACCCAATAATTTTTTATTAAGCAGATTCGGGGAAACTGTGAATCTAAATAGAGTAATAAAAGATTTTTATTTAATCAATAATATTAACTCGTTTGTGTGTTGCATCTTTATGATCAAATTTCACTGTTCCATCCACTAAAGCAAATAGTGTAAAATCTTTTCCACATCCAACATTAACACCTGGTTTAAATTTCATCCCACGTTGACGTACTAGAATATTACCAGCTTTAACAACTTGACCTCCAAATCTTTTTACTCCTAGTCGTTTTGCGTTAGAATCACGACCATTTTTTGTACTACCTGCACCTTTCTTATGAGCCATAAAATTAATCCTTAAGTATTTATTTTTTGTTATTTATTTTTTTTAAACAATGCTAATGTCTTCAATTAAAACTCGTGTTAATTCTTGACGATGTCCTTGTTTTTTTCGAGTTTTCTTTTTTGGACGCATTTTATATACAATAGTTTTTCGACCACGTAAATGTTCTAAAACTTTTCCTTTAATTTTAACTTGGTCAAGATAAGGTTTTCCTACTAATAGTTCACCTTCGTTATTTAATAACAATACACGATTTAAGATAATTTCTTGTCCTAGCTTTGTAGGAATACGATTTAGATCATAATATTTACCTGTTTCAACCCAAAATTGTCTTCCACTAATTTCAACGATTGCGTATTTCATAATTTAAATATTAGTATTATAATTCTAATTTACTTAAACTATTCAATTTTTGTCAAATTAATTATAACTGTATAATTTTGTTAGCCAGCAGTATTTTTTAAGGTCCATAATTCATTATAAAAGAATTCAAAAGCTTTAGAACGGTAACATTCTGGATTTGTTATAATAGATAAAGTTCGAGTTATTTTAATATTTTCAATACTAACAATTTCAATTGTTTTTAATTCTATTTCTTTTTCAATTGCTGAAGATGAAACAAAAGCTGCACCTAAACCTAAGCTTACTGCTGTTTTAATAGCTTCAATTGAATTTAACTGCATGATAATATTAAATTGTTTTGTTTCAATATTATTCTGAATTAAAATATTATCAATAAATTTTCGTATGGTTGAATTTGGATTTAAGGTTATAAAGTTTAAATGATATAAATCATCTTTATTTATATATTTCTTTTTTTTCGTTGCAAATGGATGAGATTTTGGGATAATTAGTGTAAGTTCATCTTCAACAAAGTTTTCAATTTCTAAATATTTTTTCAATTCTTCAGGAACATCTCCACCAACTACTGCTATGTCTATGTCACGATTAACAACATTTTTAGCAATAAAACGGGTTGAATCTACTTGCACCTTTAAATTAATTTGAGGATAATGTTGAGCAAATAAAGCCAAAACACGAGGCATTAAATAGGTCCCGATCGTTTGACTAGCACCTACTGTAAGACTTCCACGATCTCCATTTTTCAAGTCATTCAAAGCTCTACAACTTTCTTCACATAAAGCTAATATGCGTTCGGAGTATTGAAGAAATAATTTCCCTCCTTCAGTCAAAGAAATTTTATTACTTTCTCTATTAATTAGTAAAATTCCTAATCGATTTTCTAAGATTTTTACTTGTTTGCTTAAAGAAGGTTGTGAAATAAAAAGTATTTCTGCAGCCCGTGTAAAACTATTTTCCGATGCAATTGCTTTTATAATACGTAATTGTTGTAAAGTAAAAGGAAGAGTCATTTGTTTATTTTAAAAGGTTTTATAACAAATAAAAATGAAGTAGAAATGTATATATTTTTCTAAATTGCGGATGGAGAGACTCGAACTCTCAAAACAAAAGTTACTAGGACCTAAATCTAGCGCGTCTACCAATTCCGCCACACCCGCGATTTTATTAATTTGGTTTGAAGTTAAACGAGGAAGAATGAATCTTTAAGATTTCTTAAGATTTATTCTTCTTCATTTAAACTATAAATAAAACTAGTCGTTTGACCTCGTAAAACTGATTTAGCTAATGATAAAGCCTTTTGAGCTTCTTTATCAGCTTTCTTTTTCCAGTTAGCTTTACGAGCATTTTTTTTCGCCTTTGAAGTTCGTTTTTTAGGTACAGCCATAATTCTCTAACTTTAATTAAATTATAAAATCATTATAAAATAAAGTGAAGAGAAAAATCAAACATTTAATGCTTTTCTTATAACTGTTAAGTTATTCGTCGATTAACGTGAAAGACGTTGAATTTGTTGAAGAGCTAAACGACCAATATTAAATAAGGCCCAAGATGCTGCAACTAGTAAAGGTGCCGCAATTACAAGTAAACGAGTATCCATAATTGATAATCCTTTATATATAAATCTTATAAATTTAAATACAGAAACTGATATTAATAAATATTATTATAATTAATAAACATAAAATTTAAAACTATTTTAAAAATTTTCTTCGATTTTAGTATTTATCCTGTTATTTATTATTAAACTAATAATAGACGTTTTAACTTAATACAGTAAATTACAATATTTATTGAATATACCTAATAAACTGAATAATAGAAGTATGTCACATTTTACTAACATGAAAACTCGTTTTCAAAATTTGTTTTACTTAGAAAAAGCATTAAATCGCTTAGATATTAATTATGAGCGTGAAGTACAAGTTATTGAAGGAACAGAATCTGAAGAAAACAAAATGAATTTAGTAATCGGTCAACCCAATGGTTATGATATTAAGTTCTGCTGGAATGGACAAGAGTATGAATTAGTAGTTGATGTAAGCTATTGGAAACAACCATATCCAATTGAAAGTTTCATTGATAAAATTGGCCAACAGTATGCCGGAGAGGCAATTATTGGTGAAAGTCAAAGAATCGGATTCCAACCAGTGAAATACCAACAAAACGAAGATGGTTCAAATACGTTAGTTTTAGAACGCTGGAATGGTAATAATTTCTAATTTTTTAACTAAAAAATTTGCTAGCTAATATCAAATAAAATTTTTCAACTAATTCTTGATCTTATAAGTAAAATCGAGAATTAGTTGAAAAACCTTATTTTTTGTATTTAATTAATATTATGTCTCTGTTTGATCAACAATAATACATTCAGTTGTTAAAATCATACTAGCAATAGAAGCAGCATTCTGTATACCCGAACGGGTTACCTTTGCAGGATCCACAATCCCTGCTTCATACATATCAACAAATGTATTAGTTGCAGCATTGTACCCAAATTCAAAATCTTGTTGTTGGACTTGTTCCACAATCACCGGACCATTAATACCAGCATTTTCAGCAATTCTTTTTAATGGTGCAAGAATGGCTCTTGCAATAATTATTGCTCCCACAAGTTCATCTTCTTTCAGATTATTTTTTGACCATGTAAGTACATTTTCTGATAAATGTGCTAGAGTAGCCCCACCACCCGGAACAATTCCTTCTTCAACAGCGGCACGAGTTGCATTAATTGCATCTTCAAGACGTAGCTTTTTATCTTTCATTTCTGTTTCCGTAACAGCTCCAACTTTGATTACGGCAATACCTCCAGAAAGTTTTGCAATTCTATCTTGTAATTTTTCTTTTTCGTATCCCGTATCAACAACGTTAATTTGCTTTCGTAATTGTTCACATCGAATCTGAATTTCTTTTTCATTTCCATCTGTAATAATGGTAGTAGTTTCTTTACTAACTACTACTCTTCGAGCTTGACCTAGTAAATCTAATTGAATATTTTCTAAACTTAGACCTGCGTCTTGAGTAATTACTGTTCCACCTGTTAAAATCGCCATATCTTCCAACATTAATTTACGTTGTTCACCAAACCCAGGCGCACGAATAGCAACAACATTTACGATACCTCGTAATTTATTTAAAATTAATGTTGCTAATGCTTCTTTTTCTACATTTTCAGCAATAAGAAGAAGTGGACGTTTTGTTTTTGTAACTAATTCTAAGATTGGTAGTAAATCTTGTTGAACTAAAGTGATTTTTTTATCAGTTAATAAGATAAGTGGATTATCGTACGATACTTCCATTTTATCAGTGTTAGTAATAAAATATGGAGAAATAAATCCTTTTTCGATTTTCATCCCTTCTGTTATTTCTAATTCTGTAGTAATACCTTTTCCTTCTTCCAAAGAAATAACACCATCTTTTCCAACTTTTGCTAATGCATCAGCAATTAATGATCCAATTACTTCATCGTTTCCAGCTGAAATAGCTGCTACTTGTTTAATTGATTCAATATCTTCTACAGGTTGAGCAAATTCGTTAATTTGAGTTACTAAATACTGTGCTGCTTTCTCCATTCCTAATTTAATTGATATAGGATTTGCACCTGCAGCCACATTTTTTAACCCTTCTTTTACCATTGCATATGCTAGAACAGTAGCAGTAGTCGTACCATCACCTGCAACATCATTTGTTTTTGCGGCTGCTTGTCGTATTAATGAAACCCCAGTATTTTCAATATGGTCATCTAAACTGATTTCTTTTGCAATCGTTACTCCATCATTTACAATTTGTGGAGATCCATAAGCTTTTTCTAGTACTACATTTCGTCCTTTTGGACCTAATGTTACAGAAACAGCTTCAACCATAATTTCCATACCTCGTTCTAAGGCGCGTCTAGCACTATCTTGATATAAAATCTTTTTAGCCATAAATTAATTTTTTTGATGATTTTTAAAATGTTCTTGAATAAAAATTGTTGTAACTACTACTTTATTGTAAAGAGCAAAATTATGGCAAGCTTAATAACAAAAATGATAAAAACTTTTTATAAAAGGTTTACTAAATTTAAGGTTTCTGAGTAAAATAGAATTATCATATAAGTAATATAGTTTGGGCTTGTAGCTCAGTGGACTAGAGCACGTGGCTACGAACTACGGTGTCAGGGGTTCGAATCCCTTCTTGCCCAATAATCTCAATATTAAGATCAACAAACTTAATTAAATTTCGCAAATTGTTTGATCTTTTAACTATATTACTATTTTGGGGTGTCGCCAAGCGGTAAGGCTGTGGACTTTGACTCCGCCATTCGTAGGTTCGAATCCTGCCACCCCAGTTATTTCAACATGAGCAATGCCTAATCAAACTCGTGAATGTTACAAAAACTATAATAAAGAATCTTTTTTATTAGAGAAAAGAATAAATTTATGGAAGCGAATATACAATTTATAAAAGGACTTGATGAGAAAGTTTTACCAGATGTTCGTTTGACTCGATCACGTGATGGTAGTACTGGAACAGCTACGTTTAAATTTAAAAATCCGAACATACTTGATAAAAGTTCTGCAAAAGAAGGTGAAATTACTGGTATGTATTTAGTGGATGAAGAAGGAACACTCGAAACACGAGATGTTAATGCTCGATTTGTAAACGGAAAACCAGAAGCTATTGAATCCATTTACATAATGAAAAGTCCTGAGGCATGGGATAGATTTATGCGTTTTATGGAACGGTATGGAGAAAGTAATGGTTTAGTTTTCACTAAGGCAAATTAAATATAAAAATTCATAGTAATTTTAAAGATGCTTATATCATTAAATTGGATTAACGAATTATTAGAAATTGAAAATATTAATTTAAATGAGTTAATAGAAAAGTTAACTCTTGGCGGATTTGAGGTTGAAGACAATTTTGAGTTATTAATTGGTAGTAATAAAGAAACAATTTTAGAAATTTCTGCGACGGCAAATAGAGCTGATAGTATATCAGCTAAAGGAATCGCAAAAGAAATTGGATCCCTGATTGATAAAAAAGCGTTTCAGAATCAATATGTTAAAAATACTTCTGAATTAGAAGATGTATTGCAACAGTCATTATCAAATAATGAGATTCTTGATAAACAATATTGTTCCTCGTTTATTGCAATCACGGTTGAAAATTTTATTGATATAACCGTACCTGAATGGTTGAAGCAAAAACTTATTAGTTCTGGAGTAGAACCGGTTAATAGTTTAGTCGATTTTCAAAACTATATTTTATTGGAAACGGGTTATCCTTTTGAATTTTATGATCTAGATAAAATTCGTAATGATTTAAATGAGTCAGAATTTGAACTAAAATTAACAAAAGCGGGTAATGATAAATCATTAATTGGTACCAATGATTCGGAATATAAATTAGAAACTGATACATTGGTTGTTAAAGCTAATGAATTACTTTTAAGTGTAGCGGGACTTATACCAAATCAAAAATACGCAATAGATCAAACTACAAAATCATTATTGATTGAAGGAGCAATTTTTAATTCTAAAAAAATTCGACAAACATCTAGAAAACTAGGTTTAAGAACAGATCGTTCAGCTCGATATGAAAAAAGTTTAAACAACCATAGTTTTAATGAAAGTTTAGTGCGTTTATTAAATTTATTAAGGATTAATAATTCACAAATTATTTACAAAACTACTGCTTGCGCTCAAATAATTAATGAACCAATTAAGTCTATTCCGTTAATTTATCAAAATATTCTTGAAATATTAGGACCAACCATTAAAAATGGAAAAGAAACGCAAATAACAACGGACCAAATTTCACGTTATCTTGATCGATTAGATTTTAATTTTAGTTTTGAACCGACAACAGCGAAATGGGATGTAATAGTTCCAAGTTCGCGGATTGATGACATTATACGAGAAATTGATTTGATAGAAGAAATTGGGCGTTTACACGGATTTAATAATTTCGTTAGTTATTTACCAAATATTTCAAATATTGGAGCCGAAGATTTTAGTTATCAAACTCGTAAAAAATTAACAACATGTTTTTTAAGTGAAGGGTTAAACGAATTAATGCAATACTCTTTAGTAAAAGAAACTGCAAATAATACCCAAACGGTAAAACTTGTTAATCCTTTAATTTCTGATTGTTCTACGTTACGAACAAGTTTATTACCAGCTATCATAGAAACAATCGAGAAAAATGTAAAACAAGGAAATAGAAATATTGAAGGGTTTGAATTTGGACACGTTTTTTCAACCACAGCACCTAATGTTTATAACGAAAAGGAATATGTTGGTGGAAATTTTGGAAGCTTTGAAACGAAAATGAGTTGGTCTGAAAATTCTAAAAATTTATCATGGTTTGAAGCTAAAGGGAAACTAGAAGATATTTTCAAAAAATTAAATATTCCAATTTATTGGAAAAAGACTATTCCTGAAACTTATGACAGTATCTTACACCCATATCGTACTGCACAATTCAATTTGTTATCAGGCCAATTTTTTGGTATCTTTGGACAAATTCATCCTGTTCTAGCAAAAAATTTAAATATTAGTACAGAAACTTACTTATTTGAATTTGATTTTGAAATGTTAAAAAATCAATTAAAAAATAATTTATTGCCTTTATACAAAACATATTCTTTGTACCCAAAAATTGTAAAAGATTTGTCATTCATCGTCGATCAAAAATATTCATTTAAAGATATAGAACAATCTATTAGAAAAATAGGGACTGAGGTTTTAATTCAGTTAGATTTATTAGATGAATATAAAGGTGAATCGATTCCAACAAATTGCACAAGTTTATGTATTCAATTAACATTTCAGTCCAAAGAACAGACTTTACGAACTGAAGAAATTGAAACTACTATTGAATCCATTCAATCGACTTTGGTTCAAGAATATAACATTATTCAAAGGATATAAATTAGTTTCGATAATTCTATAAAATTTTATAGAATTATCCACCTCCAACAATTGTAACAACTTCAACTTTATCATTATCCGAAATCATTATTTGATTCCAGTCTTTTTTAGTTGAAATAAAAGAGTTATATTCTACGACTAATAAGGAAAGATTATAATCAAAATAAGAAAGCAAATCTAAAAGACTAAAATTATCGTTCGTAGAATATTTTTGACCATTTAAATAAAATGTTTTCATGTCAGTAAAGAATAAATATATTGATTTTTTTCTAGTTTTAATTACAAAAATAGTAACTTTTGCCATTATTTTCAAACACCAACTTATATTACAAAACTATAAGTGAAATTTTTAGTTAAGTTAAGTTTTCTGAAATTAAAATAAACTAGACTTTAATAATTCAAACCTGTTATTATCTTAAAGTAAATACGTATATTTTGGCGGGCGTGGCCAAGTGGTTAAGGCAGTGGGTTGTGGTTCCACCATTCGCCGGTTCAAATCCGGTCGTTCGCCCTATTTAGATGTTTTGCAATTAAGACTAAGAAAATTATTCCAAAGTAAAATTTATTATGTCACGTTATCGTGGACCTCGATTAAGAATTACCCGACGTTTAGGTACGTTACCTGGACTAACACAAAAAGTTTCGAAGAAAAAAGATAGACCAGGCCAACATGGTAAAGGTAGTGACGGTAAGGGTAAAAAAGTTACAGAATATGGATTACGACTAGAAGAAAAACAAAAGTTAAAATTTAACTACGGTATAACTGAAAGTCAATTATTCCGCTATGTAAAAGAAGCTCGTCGTCGTAAAGGGGTTACAGGTTTAATCTTACTACAATTACTAGAAATGCGATTAGATACTATTTGTTTCACTCTAGGGTTTGCTCCTACTATGGCTAGTGCTAGACAATTAGTAAATCATGGCCATATTACTGTAAATGGTGAAGTTTTAAATATTCCAAGTTTTCAGTGTAGAATTGATGATGTAATTGGTATTAAACCTAAATCAAGTTCAAAAAACATTGTTGAAGAGAATTTGAAAACAACTAGATTTATTGATACTCCTTCACATTTAAATTTTGATAAAACAAAAATGGAAGCAAAAGTTTTAAACTATTGTAGTCGCGAAGACATTTTATTAGAATTAGATGAATTACTTGTAATTGAGTATTATTCTAGACGTTAATTTAAATCTTTTCTTAAACTTTTGAATTCAAAAGGACAAATTAAAAGATTTTATTAATAATACGATTAATAAATAATATAAAGACTATGTTAAAATTAAGATTAAAACGAATAGGACGAAAGCGTCAGCCTTCATACAGATTAGTTGTCATGACTGCTGAAACTAGAAGAAATGGGCGAGCAATTGAAGAAGTTGGATATTATAGTCCAATTACGAAAGAATCTCATTTTGAGGCCGAAAAAATAACCCGCTGGTTAAAGAATGGTGCTCAACCGACTGAAACGGTTACAAATTTACTAAAAAAAGCTAAAATTATTGAAAGTTAAATTAAAAATCGTTCAAATCAAAAAGTGTTTTAGTTTTGCGAGAAATAAAAATGGTTCCTCGCAAGACTAAAATCTTAATATTTTATTGTTCACCTGTAGTATTAGCTGCTTGTAGTAACTCTTGCATTACTAATTTTAATTCTTCTAATTTACTTGTTACTGTTTCAAAATTCTCTGCTTCAAGTTCTGCTTTAATGCTTTCAATTAATTTTGTTGTTTCTTCTTGTTTCTCAGAAGAAATTGTATCTTTAACTGCTAGTAATTGTTTGTTTGCTTCATAGCATAAGGCTTCAGCATTATTTTTTAAATCAATATTTTTTCTTTTTTCTTGATCCGTACTTGCAAATTCTTCAGCCGCTTTAACCATTTCCTCAACTTCACTTTCTGTCAGAGTTGATGCACCTTGAATTGTTACAGATTGTTCTACTCCAGTTTCAACTTCTCTTGCTTTAACAGAAAGAAGACCATCTACATCAATGTCAAATGTAACTTCAATTTGTGGAACACCGCGACTAGCATTTGGAATACCATCTAATCGGAAGTTACCTAAGCTCTTATTATCAGCAACTAATTCTCGTTCACCTTGTAAAACATGAATTTCTACATTTGTTTGGTTATCTACAGCCGTTGAGAACATTTCTGATTTTTTAGTTGGAATTGTAGTATTTCGTGCAATAATTTTTGTCATTACACCACCTAATGTTTCTACCCCTAATGATAATGGAGTCACATCTAATAATAAAATATCAGTAATTTCACCAGCAAGAATACCTGCTTGAATTGCTGCTCCAACGGCAACTACTTCATCTGGATTTACAGTTTGATTTGGTTTTTTACCAGTCATTGATTCAACAAGATTTTGGATTGCCGGAATACGAGTTGAACCTCCAACAAGAACAATTTCATCAATACTTGATTTATCCAGTTTTGCATCACTTAATGCTTTTTCAACGGGAATACGGCATCGATCGATTAAAGATTTACATAATTCTTCAAATTTTTCTCGAGTTAATTCTTTTTCAATGTGTTTTGGACCTGTTTTATCAGCAGTAATAAATGGTAAAGAAATTGTCGTTGTATCAATTGTTGACAATTCCATTTTTGCTTTCTCCGCTGCTTCTGTTAATCTTTGTAAAGCTTGAATATCTTTTAATAAATCAATATTTTCTGCATCCTTAAAGTCTTTTACAAGCCAATTTACTAACGCTTTATCGAAATCATCACCACCCAGATTTGTATCACCAGCTGTTGATAATACTTCAAAAATACCGTCTCCAACTTCTAAAACGGAAACATCAAAAGTACCACCACCTAAATCAAAAACTAAAATAGTTTCATTTTCTTTTTGATCTAATCCATAAGCTAGAGATGCAGCTGTCGGTTCATTGATAATTCTTAATACTTCAATTCCAGCGATTTTTCCTGCATCGATTGTTGCTTGTCGTTGTGAATCATTAAAATAAGCCGGAACTGTAATAACGGCTTGAGTTACTTCTTGACCTAAATATTTACTTGCATCATTAACTAATTTTCGTAAAACTTGAGCTGAAATTTCTTCAGGGCTAAAATCTTTATTTAAAGATGAACATTTAAGTTTTATGTTACCATTTTTGTCTTTATCAACTGTATATGGTAATTCTTTTGCAGTATCTGAAATCTCTTCAACCTTTGAGCCAATAAAACGTTTAACAGAAAAGAAAGTGTTTTCTGGATTAATAACCGCTTGTCGTTTTGCAATTTGACCTACTAAAAGCTCTTCTTTTTTTGTATAAGCCACAATTGATGGTGTTGTTCTTAAACCTTCTGCATTTGTAATTACACTAGGTTTTCCACCTTCAATGGCTGCTACTACTGAATTCGTAGTTCCTAAATCAATACCTACAACTTTTCCCATAGAACCTCTTTTTGAATTATTATTATTTGTATTAATCATACTTTACTTTATTCTCATAAAGAGAACTATAGTGACCGAAAATTTATTTAGATTTTAATAAAATTGTTTATGTAACCTATCTAGACAAAAGATGGTAAGTTAACTAACTTATTATTATTAATTTAGCAATTTTGATTGTTTTATTTATTAAACGTACAAATGAATTATAAGAGTTAATATATCTATAAAATTGGAGAAATATTGTGTCTTTAGGTCTATTAGGCAACAAAATTGGTATGACTCAAATTTTTGATGAAACAGGTAACATTATTCCAGTTACTGTTTTAAAGATTGGTCCTTGTGTAATCACACAAGTAAAAACTATTTTAAATGATGGTTATAATGCAATTCAAATTGGATATGGAAACGTTTCAAACAAATCCTTAACACAAGCTGAATTAGGGCATTTACAAAAATCAAACATTCAACCTTTAAAATATCTTAAAGAATTTCGAGTTAATAATCCGGAAGAGTTTGAAGTTGGGCAAATACTAAATGTGGAAGCTTTTACTTCTGGCCAACTCGTTAATATAACAGGAAAAAGCTCTGGAAAAGGTTTTTCAGGTCTTCAAAAACGCCATAATTTTGCACGGGGTCCGATGACTCATGGTTCAAAAAACCATAGATTACCGGGTTCCATTGGTATGGGTACAGACCCAGGTCGTGTATTACCTGGAAAAAAAATGGCAGGTCAGTTAGGTAACAAAATTACGAACATTAAAAAACTAAAAATTATTCAAGTAAATACAGAAGAAAATATTTTAGTAGTAAAAGGTTCAGTTCCAGGAAAACCTGGAAATTTATTAAGTATTGTTGCTTCAACATAAATTGATCTATTTTATCAAAAACGAATACAGTAAAATAAATTATGACTGTTCAAAAATTTGTAACTTATAATGTACTGGACACTAATGGCCAGACATTAAATGATGAGCAAAAGTTAGAATTAAACATTCTTGAAACGTCTGGAAACTATTTAATTCATAAAGACATTACAAGACAACAAATTCAGCAAAAACAAGGAACGGTTTCAACAAAAACTCGAAGTGAAGTTCGAGGTGGTGGTCGTAAACCGTGGCGTCAAAAAGGGACTGGTCGAGCACGAGCAGGTTCAAACAGATCACCATTATGGAAAGGTGGTGGTGTTATCTTCGGCCCAAAACCAAAAACAATTTCAAAAAAATTAAATAAGAAAGAAAGACAATTATCATTACAAACATTACTTTATAACAAACGAAATATTATTTCTGTTATAGATAATCTAGAAAATACATTTGAAACTCCAAAAACAAAAGCATTTATAGATTTTTGTGGTAAATGTGATATTGATTTAAATCAAAAAGTGCTTATAATCGTTTCGCAAAAAACTAATGGTTTAAAATTATCGACGAGAAATGTCAAAAATGTTGAATTAATTTCCGCGTCAAATTTAAATACCCTAAGTTTGGTAAAAGCAAAACAAATTTTATTAACGCCACTAGCAGTAAATGAAATAAAGGAGACTTATTGTGGTTGATTCTTCATATTTTAACCGTAGTAGTGCTGATAATATAAAGTATCCACTTATTACCGATAAAGCTACAAGACTATTAGAAAATAATCAGTATAGTTTTATTGTAAATCCTCACTCAGATAAAATTACAATCAAAGCAGCTATTGAATATTTATTCAATGTAAAAGTGATAAAAGTTAATACTTGTCATCTTCCTAAGAAAAAAAGACGAGTAGGAAAATATGTTGGTTGGAAATCGCATTATAAAAAAGCTATTGTAACTTTATCAGAGGGTGATACAATAAACTTATTTGCAGAAAATTAAAAACTATAACAATTAAAAGTTTATGAGTATTCGCCTTTATAAGTCATATACACCAGGAACGAGAAACCGTGCACTTTCATCATTTGATGAAATTACAACAGCCACACCTGAGAAAAAATTAATTCGAGCTAATCATCGAAAAAAGGGAAGAAATAACCGCGGGGTTATTACTATTCGTCATCGTGGTGGTGGTCATAAGAAAAAATATCGATTAATTGATTTTCGACGTAATAAACATAATATTGAAGCAAGCGTAGCTTCTATTGAATATGATCCAAATCGTAATGCGCGAATAGCCTTATTGCATTATGAAGATGGAGAAAAACGTTATATTTTGCATCCCAATACATTAAATGTAGGTGATTCAGTAGTTTCGGGTACAGAAGCTCCATTTGCAATTGGGAATTGTTTACCATTAGAGCAGATTCCACTGGGAACATCAATTCATAATATTGAATTAATTCCAAATCGTGGTGGACAAATCGTACGTGCTGCTGGTACTTCAGCCAAAATTCTTGCTAAAGAAGGCGATTACGTTACATTAAGATTACCATCAAAAGAAGTTCGATTAATCCGAAAAGAATGTTTTGCAACGATCGGTGAGATTAGTTTCAACGATGCTTTTTTAGTTCGAAGTGGTAAAGCAGGTCGTACTCGTTGGTTAGGTAAACGACCTACAGTTCGTGGTTCAGTAATGAACCCATGCGATCACCCACATGGTGGTGGTGAAGGTCGAGCTCCAATTGGTCGTAGTCGCCCATTAACTCCATGGGGTAAGCCAGCGCTGGGTATTAAAACTCGTAAAAATAAAAAAGCTAGTAGTTCATACATTATCCGTCGTAGATAATAAATAGTCTATTAGTAAGAAAATAAAAATTCATAGAATTACTTATATATGCCAAGATCACTGAAAAAAGGCCCCTTCGTTGCATATCATTTATTAAAAAAAATTGATAACATGAATGCCAGTGGTAAAAAAAGTACTATTGTGACATGGTCACGTAGTTCAACTATTTTACCTAATATGGTTGGCCATACAATTGCTGTTTATAATGGGAAACAACATGTTCCTATCTTTATTTCCGATCAATTAGTTGGTCATAAATTAGGTGAATTTGTTTCTACTCGAACATTTAGATCTCATATCAAAGCAGATAAAAAAACAAAACGTTAATTATATTAAATATGCCAAGGCTTTTAAAACATCCTAGATGTAAAGATTTTTTTCGTGCCTCTCGAAATCCAATGATTCTAGAATCTGTTACATTGAGTGCAAAGAATAGTAATTTATTATCTGGAAATGTAACAAAAATCTTGAAAAGTCTAAGAAAACGTTCATTCTATAAAGCAATTGAGATTGTTTCCGATATTGGAAATTTAACAGAGCAAAATGAGATTTTACAAATATTGTATTCTGCTACGGTTTACACTGAAAATAATCATTATGCAAATCTTTTGAAGTTATGGATTGATGATATCTATATTAAAAAAATTCCAAATTCTAATAAATTTATTACGCAAGACTCATTTAATACAACTTATCAATATAACGTTATCATTAAGTTAGGGTTCGAATATAAAGAACCACCAATAAAAAAAGAGCCATTGTGGTAGCTAAAACTAAAACAATGATTTTTCAAAATAAAAACATTTTTATTTTGTTAAAACTGTTTCGTAATCAAATGATTATTTTGGAAAAAAATTAAAAAACAAAGTAAACAGAAACTAGAAAAAATATTTTATGGCTAATACTCAATCAGTAAAAGCGGTAGCAAAATATATTCGTATGTCGCCACATAAAGTACGACGTGTTTTAAATCAAATTCGTGGACGTTCATATCAAGAAGCCTTAATGATATTAGAATTTCTACCTTATGGGGCAGGCGGACCAGTATGGCAAGTCGTACATTCTGCTGCAGCTAATGCACAAAATAATTATGATTTAGATAAAAAAAAATTAGTTATTGCTGAAGTATACGCTGACGAAGGACCTAAATTAAAAAGAATTAGACCTCGGGCTCAAGGCCGAGCTTATGCTATTTTAAAACCGACATGTCACATTACTGTAGTCGTTAAATCTACGGATTAGACAATATTATAAAACCGTATTTTAATTAAAAGGATTAATCTTGTGGGTCAAAAAACACATCCATTAGGGTTTCGATTAGGCGTAACTCAAGAACATAAATCATCATGGTATGCTAAATTAAATCAATATTCTAATTTATTAGAAGAAGATGACAAAATTCGAACACATTTAGCTAAATTAACAAAATCAGCAAGCATTTCAAATATTAAAATCAACCGTAATGGTTTAAATGATCAAATTGAATTAAATATCGAAACAGGGCGTCCTGGAGCGTTAGTTGGTAACAATGGTTTAGGTATTGAAACTTTATTGAAAAATATAAAAAAGATATTACCAGAAAACCGACAAGTTACACTTAATATTTTAGAAGTAGAAAAAGTAAATTTAAACGCTTCTTTAATTGGTGACTTAGTAGTAAAACAACTAGAAGATCGTGTAGCTTTTCGTAGAGCAATTCGTGAAGCAATGCAGTGTGCTCAAGAAGATAATGTTAGTGGTATTAAAATTCAAGTATCTGGTCGATTAAACGGTGCTGAAATCGCTCGTAGTGAGTGGATCAGAGAAGGTAGGGTACCATTACAAACATTAAGAGCAGATATTGATTACGCTACAAAAGAAGCTAATACGATTTATGGTGTTTTAGGTATTAAAGTCTGGTTATTTAAGAATGAAATTTTGAAAAAATAACCTATTTTATTTGCTCAAACAAATTTATATATTAATTATATTAAGTTACTATGTTAAGCCCAAAAAGAACAAAATATAGAAAATTTCATCGTGGACGAATGCGAGGAAAAGCAACACGAGGGAACGAAATTTCTTTTGGAGATTTTGCTCTTCAAGCATTAGAACCAACTTGGATTACATCACGTCAAATCGAGGCGGCTCGTCGTACAATTACCCGCTACACAAAACGTGGAGCATCTTTATGGATTCGTATTTTTCCAGATAAAACCGTAACAGCTCGTGCTGCAGAATCACGTATGGGTTCAGGTAAAGGTGCTGTAGATTACTGGGTAGCAACTGTGAAACCCGGTACAATTATCTTTGAAATGGCTTCTGTTCCTGAAGAGATTGCACGTGCCGCTTTCAAATTGGCTTCGTACAAATTACCGATCAAAACAAAATTTATTATTAGAGACAATATTGAATAAATTATGAGTCTACCTCAATTTACTGATGTTACATCACTTTCAAATAATGAAATATCTGAAGCAATTATTCGAACAGAAAAAGAGTTATTTACTTTAAGGTTTAAAAAAGCAACTCGACAACCTTTTAAACCACATGAAATTAAACATGCAAAACGTCGTTTAGCTCATTTAAAAACTCTTTTAACATTAAGATTAGATCTAATAGAAAAAAAACAAACTAATATTGTATCTGAACTAGTTAAGAAGAATAATTATTGAAATAAATAAATTAAAACGATGATTAAGGAGTTTTAAATGCCAGTAAAAGAAAAAATTGGTATTGTGATAAGTGACAAAATGGATAAAACCGTTGTTATTAAAGTGGAAAACCGTTATCCTCACCCAATTTACGGTAAAACCGTTGTAAAAACAAGAAAATATTTAGTTCATGATGAAAATAGTGAATGTAATATTGGTGATCAAATTTTAGTTCAAGAGTGTCGACCATTAAGTCGACGAAAACGCTGGACATTAGCCAAAGTACTTTCGAAATCATCTTTAATTAGTTAAGATTAAATTTTTATGATCTATCCGCAAACTATGTTAACAGTAGCTGATAATACTGGAGCACGAAAACTTATGTGTATTCGCGTATTAGGTGGAAATCGAAAATATGCTAAAGTTGGTGATACAATCATTGGTGTAGTTAAAGAAGCTTTACCAAATATGCCAATCAAACGTTCAGATGTTGTACGAGCTGTTATTGTCAGAACTTGTAAGACAATTCGGCGTCAAGATGGAATGTTTATTCGATTTGATGATAATGCTGCTGTAATTGTAAATTTAGATAATAATCCACGAGGAACACGAGTATTTGGTCCAGTAGCTCGTGAGATTCGAGATAAAAACTTTTCAAAAATTGTTTCACTAGCACCGGAGGTTTTATAAATGAGTATAAAACAAAAAATGCATGTCCTAATAGGTGATAACGTAACAGTTATCTCTGGTTCTGATAAAAGTAAAACTGGTGAAGTTATAAAAATATACCCAAATACAGGCAAAATTGTAGTTAAAGGTGTAAACTTTAAATTTAAGCATGTAAAACCGAATAAAGATAATGAAGTCGGAGAAATTAAACAGTTTGAAGCTCCAATTCATCATTCAAATGTAAAATTAAATTCAAAAGAGTCTTAATAATTTAACGATATGCGTAACCCTCACTCACGAGAAGAAAAAGCTGAAATAAATCGTCTATTAGATGATATCAAAAAAGAATATGAAGAAGGTATACGACCGGTTTTAAGTATTAATAATCCAACAATGTTTGGAAATCCTCATAAAATTCCAAGATTGAAAAAAATTCAAATAAATCGTGGATTAGGTTTAGCAGCTCAGAATACAAATATTTTAAAAAAGAGTATTGAAGAATTTACAAAAATTACAGGCCAAAAGCCTATTATCACGAAATCAAAAAAAGCGATTGCAGGTTTTAAAATTCGTGAAGATATGGAATTAGGTTTAACTGTAACATTACGTGGTCAAAAAATGTATGCATTTTTAACCAAATTAATCTTCTTTACATTTGCTCAAATTCGAGATTTTCGAGGTTTATCTGTAAGAAGTTTTGATAAAGCTGGAAATTATACATTTGGTTTAAAAGAACAATTAATTTTTCCAGAAATTAATTATGAAGATGTAGATCAACCACAAGGTTTTACAATTACTCTTGTAATGTCATCGCCATCAACAAACGGTACTACGTTTAATAATGTATTAAATGGTATGGTACTTTTAAAATTCTTAAGATTCCCATTAAACGATTCAGGTTATTACGAAAAATATGACTCTCTAGAGGAAATTAGCCAAGTATGGGATCGCAAGAAACATTTACGTAGAAAGCGTTGGTCACAAGAATAAAGTACATATCTATAAAGATTTAGAAAATAGGATCGGATATTAAAGGATAAAGTTATGGTTACAGATACTATTTCAGATATGTTAACACGAATTAGAAATGCAAATATGGTAAAACACCAAATTGTGCAAATTCCTGTTACAAAAATGTCTTTAGCAATTGCATCTATTCTTAAAGAAGAAGGATATATTGAAGACTTTGAACAATATGAAGAAGGTAAAAATAAATATTTACTTATATCTTTAAAGTATAAAGGTAAATCTCGCGAACCGGTTATTACAACAATTAAACGTGTTAGTAAGCCAGGGTTACGTGTTTATAGTGGTTCAAAAAACTTACCACAAGTGTTAGGAGATTTAGGAATAGCCGTTGTTTCAACATCACGTGGTGTTATGACAAACCTAAAAGCTAAAGAGCTTGGTATTGGCGGCGAAATTTTATGTTATATTTGGTAATCGGAGTTATTCTATGTCACGTATTGGAAAACTACCAATTCAAATACCCGAAAACGTTGAGATTTCATGCGATGGTCCTGAAATTACAGTGAAAGGTAAATTCGGAACATTACAAGATACTGTGCCTGAAATTTTAAAGGTTGAACAAAACGAAGGTATTTTAGTTGTAGGTTTAGAAAAAGAAACACGAAATGGTCGTGCTTTACATGGTCTATATAGAACACTAATAAACAATATGGTAATTGGTGTTTCTGAAAAATTTACAATCACGCTTAATTTACAAGGTGTTGGATATCGTGGGGCAATTCAAGGTACGTCTCTTGTATTGAATCTCGGTTACAGTCACCAAGTCATTATTGATATTCCAGAGGGAATTTCAGTAGAAGTTGTTCAAAATACGAAATTAAATTTAAGTGGATGTGATAAAGCTGCTTTAGGTTTATTTGCTGCTAAGATTCGTTCATGGCGACCACCTGAACCGTATAAAGGAAAAGGCATTATTTATGAAGGAGAAGTTGTTAAACGAAAAGCTGGTAAATCTGGCAAATAAGAATACATAAATTATCAAAACGTCTTATATAAATTGAATACAGAAAAAAAACAAAAATATGAAATTTTCACCGAGAGTTTTATTGAGACTTAAAAATAAAAATAAAAGACTAAGACCCGATAAATATAAACGGTTAAAGCGTGAAGGTTTAAGAGGTTCTGTAAAAGGAACAGTAGAACGTCCAAGATTATCAGTATATCGGTCTAATGAAAATATTTATGCGCAAATAATTGACGATACTACTGCTAATACATTAGTTTCATGTTCTACTTTAGATCGTGATATTCGATTAGATGTAAAAAATGGTCGAACATGTGATGCGTCACGATTAATGGGACAAAAATTAGCTAAACTTAGTCTTAAACAAAATATTACTAAAATTGTATTCGATCGTGGTCCGTACCTGTACCATGGAAGAATTAAAGCTTTGGCAGATGGAGCACGTGCCGGTGGTTTACAATTTTAATAGATAACTTTTAAAATATAAGTATAATAAATTCTTATGAGTACCGATTTAACACAAGTTAATAAATTAAAAAAAAATCCACGACGAAACGAAAGAAATAATGAGCCGAAATTTGTTGAACGACTAATAAAAATTGGTCGTGTATCAAAAGTTACGAAAGGTGGGAAAAAGTTAAGTTTTCGTGCTATTGTTGTTGTTGGTGATGAAAATGGACAAGTAGGAGTTGGGGTCGCAAAAGCAGATGATGTTGTAAATGCTTTTAAAAAAGCAAAAACAGATGCCCGAAAGAATTTAATTCAAGTTCCAATTACGAAATCATTAAGTATCCCACATAAAGTAAATGGTAACTTCGGTGCTTGTAATATTATTATGAGACCTTCTATTGAAGGTTCTGGTGTAATTGCTGGAGGTGCAGTTCGTACTGTATTAGAAGTTGCTGGTATCAAAAATGTTATTGCAAAACAACTGGGATCTGATAATTTATTGAACAATGCGCGTGCGTCTATTGATGCACTAGCAAACTTAACAACAAAAGCTCAAGTATCAAAAAAACGAGATTTAAACTTAGTTTAGAATTACCATTTTGAAGCTTTTATGTAAAAAATAGAGGAATAAAAATGAAAGAAACAAGTGACAATAATGTTTTATTGAAACGTCTTTTATTAAGTTTAGGAATATTAATATTTATCCGATTAGGTACCTTTTTACCAGTTCCCGGGATTGATCACGGATATCTTGCTTTTTATATTCAAAGACATTCAGTAACACGAAGTTTAGTGAGTACATTTTCAGGTAATGATACCTTTGTAATCGGATTATTTACCTTAAATATATTTCCCTATATTAATGCTTCCATTTTAATGCAATTACTTGTAACTATTTTTCCAAGTTTGTCAAAATTACAAAAAGAAGGATCAAGTGAAGGTAAGCGAAAAATTAATCGAATAACTCGCTTAATTACATTAATATGGGCCATTATTCAAAGCGCTGGTATTGCTTTTTATTTAAAACGTGCTCTTTTTAATTGGACTCCCATTTTAGCTTTTGAAATCATTATCTGGTTGACAACTGGTGCAATGATCGTTTTATGGCTAAGTGAACTTATTACGGAGCATGGTTTAGGTAATGGCGCTTCATTATTAATTTATACAAATATTGTTTCAAGTCTTCCAAATTTAATAAAGAAATTAATCACTGAAAATAGTGAAAGTTTAAATTTGGCATCCTGGCTTTTAATAGGAATATTATTTTTCGTAGCAATTTACGGTATTGTTCTGCTCCAAGAAGGTGCACGTATCGTACCCTTAATTTCTTCTAAACAATTAGGACAAAAGGCACCAACTTTTTCAGCTTTACCAGAAAATAATTATATTCCGTTACGATTTAATCAGGCTGGAGTTATGCCAATTATTTTGACAACTGCGGTACTAGTAATTCCAAATTATGTCAGTAGTCTAGGGTTGTTGCCTATCTTGACTCTTCCAGCAATATTAAAATCATCAAAAATAATTTATTGGATTAGTTATTTTACATTAATTCTTTTGTTTAGTTCTTTTTACTCAACAATCGTATTAAATCCGAAAGATGTTTCAGATGAATTACAAAAAATGGCTGTAAGTATCCCAGGAGTTCGACCAGGTGTAGAAACAACATTTTATTTAAAACAAGTAATGAAACGGGTAACCTTATTAGGTGCCGTTATGTTAGCAATTCTTGCAACTTTACCAAATATTATTGAAGCTATACTACCAGTCTCTAGTTTTAATGGATTAGGAACAACATCTTTATTAATTTTAGTAGGTGTAGTCCTTGATTTATCTAGAGAAATACGAAGTATATTCTTATCTAATATTTACAGTGATATGTTTGATTAAAATATTAAAAATAATTATTAAATAATATTCAACTATGAAAGTTCGTCCTTCAGTAAAAAAAATGTGTGATAAATGTCGTATTATTAAACGACATGGAAAAATTATGGTAATTTGTGAAAATGCCAAACATAAACAACGTCAAGGTTAATAACTTAAAGGAGTTAGGCAAGTGGTAAGATTACTAGGTACAGATTTACCAAGAAATAAAAGAATTGAATATGCTCTTACTTATATTCACGGAATTGGATTAACATCAGCAAAATTAATTGTTAAAAATGCAAAAATTGATTCACAAACACGAACAGATGATTTAACCAATGAAGAAACGATTGCATTACGTGATGAATTAGAAGCTATTGATTTAAAACTTGAAGGTGATTTAAGACGATTTAATGGTTTAAATATCAAACGATTAAACGAAATAAATTGTCACCGAGGCAAAAGACATAGAAATAGTTTACCTGTTCGAGGTCAACGTACTCGTACAAATGCAAGATCACGACGCGGATCGAAAAAAACTGTAACAGGTAAAAAGAAATAATTAAATTAATTTAAATTTTTATTTAATATGGCACAAAAACTACGAAAAACAGGGCCGAAAAAAACTAAAAATAATGTTACATCAGGAATTGTACATATTCAATCAACATTTAATAATACTATTGTAACAATTACGAATCTAACAGGCGATACTATTGCTTGGGCTTCTGCAGGAAGTACAGGCTTTAAAGGAGCTCGAAAAGGAACACCTTTTGCAGCTCAAACGGCTGCAGAGAAAGCTTCGTTAGATGCGCTAAGTTCTGGATTAAAAAGTGTTGAAATTTTAGTTAAAGGTCAAGGATCTGGTCGGGAAACAGCAATTCGAGCAATCCAAGGAGCGGGCTTTGAAATCAATTCAATTCAAGATATAACGCCTGTACCACATAACGGATGTCGTCCACCAAAACCACGTCGAGTTTAATTTAATACTTTAAAAATGAATTTAAAATATGATAAATCCTTATATTAAATGTTTACGATCAGAAAACAAAGAATCAGGAGCTACATACGGACAATTTTTAATTAACTCTTTGCGTGCAGGGCAAGGTATAACCATTGGAAATCTTTTAAGAAGAACATTATTAGGCGATTTAGGAGGGACAAGTATTACAGCGGTTCGTATTGCAGGAATTCGAGATGAATTTTCAGTAATTACTGGCGTTCGTGAAGATATACTTGAAATATTATTAAATTTGAAAGGTGTAGTTTTAAAAAGTAAAACTAGTGAACCTCAATTTGGACGTCTCAAAGTTCAAGGACCTGCTGTTATAACGGCTGATTTAATCCAATTACCTTCCGAAATGGAATTAGTTAATCCTAATCATTATATTGCAACAATTTCAACTTCAAATCTACTTGAAATTGAATTTAAATTTGAATATGGGAAAGGGTATAAGTTAGCAGGACAAACTTTTAATGATAACGCAGAAGATTTCTTGCAAATGGATGCCATCTTTATGCCGGTTCAAAAAGTTGATTTCAAAATTGAAAATGTTTATGACAATTCAAATGATATTACTGAACGCTTAGTACTTGATATTTGGACAAACGGGAGTATTACACCGGAAGAAGCTATTTCTGAAGCATCACAATTTATTATAGATTTTTTCCAATCTATTATTGAAAATAAAACTGATAATGAGATTAATGAATTACCAAGTGAAACTTTAGTAACGCCATTGGACCCTCATACAAATATTGCAATTGAAGAATTACAATTATCAGTCCGTGCTTATAATTGTCTAAAACGTGCTCAAATAAACACTATAGGGGATTTATTAGAATATTCTCCAGAAAAATTGCAAGAACTTAAAAATTTTGGACGAAAATCAGCGGATGAAGTTTTTATGACTCTAAAAAATAAATTAGGGATAGTCTTAAAATAGCGATTTTTATTTTTTAATTAATTATATAATTTATGAACGATACATTTATTCCAAGTTCTGATTATGGTGCAAAAAAATGGTACATCATTGATGCTGCCGAAAAACCATTAGGTCGTGTTTCGACAATAATTGCTGCTGTATTACAAGGAAAACACAAAGTAGATTATCATCCTGCTATGGATACAGGAGATTACGTAATTGTAATAAATGCAGAAGCAATGCATTTAGACTCATGGGCGATAGGTCATCCCAAATATAGAGTTTATAATCCCGGACGACCAGGAAGTTCTTTAAAAATATTTTTTGAAAAAATTCCTAAACGAATAGTAGAAAGTGCTGTTAAAAATATGTTACCTAATGGTTTAAAACAAAATTTTTATAAGCGATTACGAGTTTATAGTGGTTCAGAACATCCACATTTAGCTCAAAATCCTATACCATTAGAATGGAATTAAAAATAAAATAAATATAAGTTTATGGACTCTAAAATCGAATTAGTATTTAAAAAAGATAAACTTGGTATTGGAAGAAGAAAACAAGCTGTTGCTCGTGTTTTTCTTCAACCTGGTAATGGAAAAGTAATCATTAATAATGTTCCTGGCGAAAAATACTTACAATATAACACTTCTTATTTAGATAGTATCTGGGCTCCCTTACGAGCTTTAAGTCTAGAAAACCAATATGATATTATCGCAATTGTTAAGGGTGGAGGATTAACTGGTCAAGCCGATTCCATTAAATTAGGAGTTGCTAGATTATTATGTAAAATAGACAGTCAGAATCGAGTTTCTTTAAAGCCTTATGGATTTTTAACTAGAGATGCTCGTATTAAAGAACGTAAAAAATACGGTTTACGCAAAGCAAGAAAAGCACCACAATATTCAAAACGTTAATAAAATTAGAAATAAGATATGCCAAAATCTGAAATACATCCTAATTGGTTTCCAGAGGCTCCTGTTTTTTATGATGGGAAACTGATTTGTTATACCGGTTCAACGAAGCCAGAACTAAATGTAGATGTTTGGCTTCCAAACCATCCATTTTATACAGATTCACAAACGATCATCGATACAGAAGGTCGTGTAGAACGATTTATGAAAAAATATGGATTAAACTCAACGGAAGAGTAAAATACTGTATATTGAATACCTTATATATTTATATCATACTTTTTAAAACAAATGCCTACTATTCAACAATTAGTTCGTTCACGACGAATACAAATAAAAAAGAAAACTAAATCACCAGCTTTAGTTGATTGTCCACAAAGACGTGGAGTATGTACACGGGTTTATACAACTACACCTAAAAAACCAAATTCTGCAATTAGAAAAGTTGCGCGGGTACGTTTAACATCAGGGTTTGAAGTAACTGCTTACATTCCAGGAATTGGTCATAATTTACAAGAACATTCGGTAGTTTTAATTCGTGGCGGACGAGTTAAAGATTTACCTGGGGTTCGATACCATATTATCCGTGGAGCTTTAGATAGTGGTGGAGTTAAAGATAGAACTCAACGACGTTCAAAATATGGCGTTAAAAAACCTAAAGGATAAAATGAAATCCTTTATTTTACTTTTGTAAGTAAAAGCAAATTAAAACACGAAAAAATTTCAAAAATAAAATATATTAATCTAAAAACGTTCGCATATGTCTCGTCGTAATATATCGAAAAAAAGATTTCCTGATCCGGATCCTACTTATAATAGCTACTTAGTTAGTTTATTAACAAAACGAATTTTAAAATCAGGTAAACAAACAATCGCAGAAAACATCGTTAATGGAGCTTTTGAAATTATAAAAGCAAAAACTAAAGAAGATCCATTAATGGTTTTTGAAAAAGCAATCAAAAATGCCAGTCCAGTTGTTGAAGTAAAAGCACGTCGAATTGGGGGTTCAACATACCAAGTACCAATTGAGGTAAATGCATACCGAGCAACTAATCTATCGTTAAGATGGATTATCCAATATTCTCGACAACGTGTTGGACGCACTATGGCAATAAAATTAGCAAGTGAAATAATTGACACAGCAAATGATATAGGTAATACTATAAAGAAAAAAGAAGAAACACATCGAATGGCAGAAGCTAATAAAGCTTTTGCACACTTCAGATATTAGATTCTCTTCTATCTCGCTAAAAGCTTTATATATTTAAACATAGGAAAACTTTCAGGAAAATTTAAAATGGCACGTGAAAAATTTGAACGTACAAAACCGCATGTTAACATTGGTACTATTGGTCACGTAGATCATGGTAAAACTACATTAACAGCTGCAATTACAGCTACATTAGCATTAGAAGGTAATGCTTCTGCTAAGGCTTATGCAGATATTGATGGAGCGCCAGAAGAACGTGCACGTGGTATTACAATTAATACAGCTCACGTAGAATATGAAACACAAAACCGTCACTATGCTCACGTAGATTGTCCAGGTCACGCGGATTATGTGAAAAACATGATTACAGGTGCTGCGCAAATGGATGGTGCGATCCTAGTAGTATCTGCTGCGGATGGTCCAATGCCACAAACACGAGAGCATATCTTATTATCAAAACAAGTTGGTGTACCTGATATTGTTGTATTCTTAAATAAAGAAGATCAAGTAGATGATCCTGAATTATTAGAATTAGTAGAATTAGAAGTTCGTGAATTATTATCAGCATACGACTTCCCAGGAGATGATATTCCAATTTGTCCTGGTTCAGCGTTACAAGCAATTGAAGCGATTACTTCAAACCCATCAACAAAACGTGGTGATAATCCATGGGTAGATAAAATCTATGCATTAATGGATTCTGTTGATGAGTATATTCCAACTCCAGAACGAGATGTTGAAAAAACATTCTTAATGGCTATTGAAGATGTATTCTCAATTACTGGTCGAGGTACAGTAGCTACTGGTCGTATCGAACGTGGTATTGTAAAAGTGGGTGATAACGTTGAAATCGTTGGTATTGGTGAAACACAAACAACAACGATTACTGGTATCGAAATGTTCCAAAAAACATTAGAGGAAGGTTTTGCAGGTGATAACGTTGGTATTTTATTACGTGGTGTTACACGTGAAGATATTGAACGAGGTATGGTATTATCAAAACCAGGTACAATTACTCCTCATACTGATTTCGAATCAGAAGTTTATGTTTTAACAAAAGAAGAAGGTGGTCGTCACACACCATTCTTTACAGGCTACCGTCCTCAATTCTACGTTCGAACAACTGATGTAACAGGTTCAATTATGCAATTTACTGCTGATAGTGGTGAAGTTGTAGAAATGGTTATGCCTGGTGATCGTATTAAAATGACGGCTCAATTAATTTATCCAGTAGCGATCGAAGATGGTATGCGATTTGCTATTCGTGAAGGTGGAAGAACTATTGGGGCAGGTGTAGTTTCTAAAATCGTTAAATAAATAAATAAATTTATGGTAACAAAAACCAATGAAAAAATTCGTGTTCGATTAGAATCTTTCAATCATGAACTTTTAATGGCTTCATGTCGTAAGATTTTAAATCTAACACAAAATATTGAGTTAGATAATGTTGGTGTCGTAGCACTTCCAACGGATAAACGCATTTATTGTGTTTTAAGATCTCCTCACGTAGATAAAGATTCTCGAGAACATTTTGAATTACGAGTTCACAAACGAGTTATAGAAATTTATCATGATTCAACTGTAGATATTTTCAATTTATTATCAGAATCAGATTTACCATCAGGTGTCTTATACCGAATCTGTTTATCTTAATGACGCTTCTTTAAGCTAATAAATAATTATATTTATTCAATTGAATAAATATAATTATTTATGATAATGAATAAAAACGTATAAAACATCAAAAATATTTTATAGAACTTGTAAATTTTCAACAATTTATTATTTTTTCAAGTTGCATTATTTAGCCATAATAAAAATAGAAATCTATAAATATAGTAATTCTATCTGAAATTTTTAAATAAAAATGCTTATAATACATATAAGAATATAAGATGATGTTCTAAGTTAACGTAATAAAACATAAAAAAATAATTTAAAGTGCCCCTTATTCATAAAGAGTATTTTCCGATTAATTGAATTAATCTTTAGAATTGAATGGGGACGGAGGGACTTGAACCCTCACGCACTATCACTAGGCAACGGATTTTAAGTCCGTCGTGTCTACCAATTCCACCACGTCCCCTGTGTTATATAATAATAATACATGAAATAACGCAAAAAGGCAAGAGTATAGCAACAATTTTAAAGGCGGCACCCAGATTCGAACTGGGGATAGAGGATTTGCAATCCACTGCCTTACCACTTGGCCATACCGCCATTTCGTATATAAAGTATATAATATATAACTTAAAAATAAATAACAATACCCATAAGAAATTGTATTAAATTATCATCTGACTTATTGTGAATAGAAATTTATGTCTAGGTATTAAGGTAATACAAAATGTTTGAGAAATTTACTGAAGGTGCGATTAAAGTTATAATGCTTTCTCAAGAAGAAGCTCGAAGAATGGGTCATAATTTTGTCGGTACTGAGCAACTTTTTTTAGGTGTAGTAGGACAACGACAAGGATTAGGAGCTAAAGCTCTACGTTCGTTAGGTGTAACTTTAAAAAAAGCTCGAAAAGAAGTTGAAAATTACATTGGACGTGGTACTGGATTTGTTGCTTCAGAAATTCCTTTCACTCCTCGTGCAAAACGAGTTTTAGAAATGGCAGTTCAAGAAGGAAAAGATATAGGTCAAAATTATGTAGGTACTGAGCACATTTTATTAGCGCTTATTGCTGAAGAAGATGGTGTAGCAATACGTACAATTGAAAAGTTAGGTGTTGATATAACACAATTACGTAATAAAACTTTAGGACTTATTAAAGAAAATCAAGAAGAACTATTACGTCCATTAACAGAGTCAGAAAAACGTATTTTAGATCGTGAAGGTGATGTTAGTACGACACCAACTTTAGATGAGTATACAGATAATATTACGAAAGAAGCTGTAGAAGGTCGATTAGATCCTGTAATTGGTCGTGATAAAGAAATCTTTGAAGTTATTAAAGTATTAGCACGACGTAGTAAAAATAATCCTGTACTTATCGGTGAACCTGGTGTAGGTAAAACAGCTGTGGCAGAAGGTCTTGCTCAATTAATTCTAACTCAAGATATTCCAAATTTCTTAGAAGGAAATGTGATTATGTCTTTAGATTTAGGATCTTTACTTGCTGGTACAAAATATCGTGGGGAATTTGAAGAAAGATTAAAACGTATTGTTGAAGAAGCACAATTAGATTCAACGATTATTTTAGTTATTGATGAAATTCATACATTAGTGGGAGCAGGGGCCGCCGAAGGCGCTGTAGATGCAGCTAATATTTTAAAACCAGCTTTAGCACGAGGCAAATTTAGATGTATTGGTGCTACAACTATGGAAGAGTATCGTAAATACATCGAACGTGACGCAGCTTTAGAACGTCGATTCCAACCTGTACAAGTAAAAGAACCAAGTGTCGGTGTTACCATTGATATTTTACGTGGTTTACGTGCAAAATTTGAACGTCATCACAGTCTAAGCTACCACGATAAAGCGATTGAACAAGCTGCTATTCTTGCAGATAAATTTATTGCTGATCGTTACTTGCCAGATAAAGCAATTGACGTATTAGATGAAGCAGGATCACGTGTACGTTTAGAGAATAAAAGATTACCTGAAGGTATTTTACTATTATTAAATGAGCTTCAAGAAACTTTAAGTGAAAAAGATATTTGTGTTCGAGAACAAGATTATGATACTGCTTCTCAACTTCTAGATTACGAAATGGAAGTAAGAATTCAAATTCAAATCATGAAACAAGCTTTACAAATTAACGAAAAAGCAGGACTTAAACGTATTCATGTTGACATGGTAATGGAAGAAGATATTTCTGAAGTAATTGCAGGATGGACAGGAATTCCAATGACTAAAATTTCTGAGACAGAATCGAAGAAATTGTTAAATATGGAAGAAACATTACACGAAAGACTAATTGGTCAACATCAAGCTATTGTTTCAGTTTCAAAGGCTATTCGAAGAGCTCGTGTAGGTTTACGTAATCCAAATCGACCAATTGCTAGTTTCATTTTTGCTGGACCGACAGGTGTAGGAAAAACTGAATTAACAAAAGCATTAGCTTCATATATGTTTGGTAGTGAAGATGTAATGGTTCGATTAGATATGTCTGAATACATGGAAAAACATACCGTTGCTAAATTAATTGGTTCACCTCCTGGTTATGTTGGTTACAGTGAAGGAGGACAGTTAACTGAAGCTGTTCGAAGTAAACCATATACTGTAGTATTATTTGATGAGGTTGAAAAAGCACATCCAGATGTTTTTAATTTATTATTACAAATTCTAGACGATGGACGTTTAACGGATTCAAAAGGTCGAACAATTGATTTCAAAAATACTTTAATTATTATGACTTCAAATGTTGGGGCTAAAATTATTGAAAAAGAAAGTGGAATTCAAGCTCGTAAACCAAATAAAAGTAGTTTAGATATTAATTCTGATTTCTTATCTTCAGCGTCAGACCCAGTTATGGATCCGAATGTTTTTAAACGAATTTCTTTCTTAGTAAATGAAGAATTGAAAAAATATTTCCGACCAGAATTTTTAAATAGGTTAGATGAAATTATTGTGTTTAGTCATTTGACAAGACAAGATGTTAAACAAATCTCTGAGATTATGATTAAACAATTACAAGACCGAATGAAGGAAAAAGAAATTGAATTAGAAGTTCGAAATAGTGTTAAAGATATTTTAGTAGAACAAGGATTCGATCCAATTTATGGTGCACGTCCTTTACGTCGAGCAGTAATGCGATTATTAGAAGATAATTTAGCACAAGAGTTTTTAGCAAAACCTTTATATCCTAAGACAAAACTTATCATTGATGCAGATATCGAAGATAATATTATTGTAAATATTGATTATAGTCATGTAGATCCAAAACTACGAACAGAAGAAGGATCGATTGAAATGATTGATAAAAAATAAACAAAAAAAATTATTTAAACTATTTGAGACTTATTCAAATAGTTTAAATAGTTCTATCATATTAAACATTTCATAAAAATTTCTTTTTTTATTATAGAAAACTTTTATAATTTGCTTATTTGACTTATTGGTGAACTAGGACTAGCATATAATTTTTTATCCATTCGACCTGCAGAGTATGCAAGTCTTCCAGATTTAACAGCTAAATTCATAGCATAGGCCATTTTTTCTGGATCTCGAGACTGTGCTACTGCTGTATTCATTAAAACACCATCAGCACCTAATTCCATAGCCATAGCAGCTTCGCTAGGAGTACCTATACCAGCATCGATGATGACAGGGACACTTGCATTTTCAATAATAATTTTAATATTTGATAAATTGTTCAATCCTTGTCCAGAACCAATCGGAGATCCTAATGGCATAACTGTTGCACATCCTAAGTCTTCTAAATGTAAAGCCAACATAGGATCTGCGTTTATATATGGTAACACTGTAAATCCTTTTTTAACCAAAAATTCAGCCGCTTTTAATGTTCCAACTGGATCAGGTAGTAAGTATTTCGGATCTGAAATTACTTCTAATTTTACAAAAAAATTATCTTCTTGCCCAATTTGACAGGCTAATTCATGACCTAAAAAAGCCATACGAATAGCCTCTTCGGCTGTTTGAGAACCTGCAGTGTTTGGTAATAACCATAATTTATTCCAATCTAAGGAATTTAGGAAACTATTACTATCATTATCTAAATTTGTCGGCAAACGACGAATTGCAACGGTTACAATATTACATTCACTTTTCGTTATACTGTTTATTGCAGCTTCTCTCGTTTTATATTTTCCTGTTCCCAGCATTAAACGTGAGTCGAAGTATTTATCGCCAATTTTTAAACTGTCAAGATTATTGTCCATGGTTTCCTTTTTCGTAAATACTCCCCAGGTAGGACTTGAACCTACGACCAATCGGTTAACAGCCGATTGCTCTACCACTGAGCTACTGAGGATGTATTAACTCTTATTATTATAACAGATTTTGAATCTAGTTTCAAAATTAAATTTAATAATTTAACTTTTTTTATTTAGGATTAAGAATCTTAAAACGTTTGTATCAAATTTTAAATCACCGGTAAATTTTCCTAAATATTTAGGCATTGCCGAAAAGTTTATTTGAATAAAACTACCTTTTTTTTGATTGTTAATCCAGTACGCAAGATCACGTTTTCCACGCGAGATTACTGAAATTTCAGAAGCACTTAGATTTTGTAATATTTTTGCATAATTAAATGCCCAAGTTTTTAATTCACTATCATTAAATTCTTCTGTTAGAAGAATCATCATTTCATATTTAACCGTTCCTGACATAATTCAATGTTTTATAAAAATTAAATTTATACTAACCTTAACCAGTTTATAATGTCAATTTTTAGATAACAATGATTTAAATAGTTAAAGTTTTTTTTAATTAAGTCTTTAAACCATTGTTATTGAGTAATAAAAATAGACAAAACCCCAAAATTAGAATACTTTATATTACAATGTTATATCACAAACAACTTATATAAAATATTTTCGGAGGAATCTGATGGACTGGAATAATATTCAGAATTTTTCATCGAACATGGTTTTTGGTATTTTACTATTTGCTATGATTATCTATTGGTTAAGTTTATTCTTCTTTAATTGGACAAACGGATTAGCCAAAGTAGGAAAATTTAGTGCTATTATTGCAAATTTCTTACTCTTTTTTATTCTTTGCTCAAGATGGATTGTAGCCGGTTATTTTCCTTTAAGCAATTTATATGAATCATTATTATTTTTAACTTGGACGCTGTTAACGATTTATTTATATTTAGAATATAAAACAAAAAGTAAATTAATGGGAGCAATTTTAATTCCTGTTGCCTTATTAATCAATGGGTTTGCTAATTTAACATTATCACCTGAAATGCAAAAATCAAGCCCACTAGTGCCTGCTTTACAATCAAATTGGTTAATGATGCACGTTAGTATGATGATGCTAAGTTATGCTACATTAATAATGGGTTCATTATTATGTATTTTATTTTTAGTAATTTCAAACTATCAAGATGTCGATTTAAAAGTTATTGATGAGTCATACTTGCCATTATACAATGTAATGGTTGATTATTATGAGACAAAACTTTTTTCACCATCAGATGAAGTATCAGAATTAGGTAAATTAAAACTTTTACATAGTTTAGATAATTGGAGTTATCGTATTATTGGATTAGGATTTCCATTTTTAACAATTGGTATAATCGCAGGTGGAGTTTGGGCCAATGAAGCTTGGGGTTCTTATTGGAGTTGGGATCCAAAAGAAACATGGGCTTTAATTACTTGGTTAATTTTTGCGACTTATTTACATTCACGAATTACTAAAGGATGGGATGGTAAAAAAACAGCTATTGTTGGCTCCGTAGGATTTTTTGTAATCTGGATTTGTTATCTAGGTGTAAATTTCCTAGGAAAAGGGTTACATAGTTATGGTTGGTTATCTTAATAAGTAAATTTATTTTTTATAATAAATTTACTTATTAAATGCCTTTGTACTTTTAGTACGCTAATCCAAGACTTCTAGTTGTTTCAGCACCTAAATATACACGTACGCTTAAAAAATCAGTAGGACATGCTGTTTCACAACGTTTACATCCAACGCAATCTTCAACACGTGGCGAAGATGCAATTTGACCCGATTTACATCCATCCCATGGAACCATTTCTAGTACGTCTGTAGGACATGCTCGTACACATTGTGTGCAACCAATACATGTATCGTAGATTTTAACTGTATGAGACATAAATTTTGTAAGGTAAATTTTTTATTGTTTAACTTAATTATAATATTTTTTACGAAAAAATTTTACTCCCTAAACTTTTTTATAAGATAAATTAAAATTTTCTGATTAAAATTTAAACTTTTTTATAAGATATATAAGTAAATAGATATTAATGGAGATTTCTTTATTATGGTTAGTCGTGGTTCAAAAGTTAAAATTCTTCGTACAGAATCATACTGGTTTAATCAAGTAGGAACAGTTGCTACAGTTGATCAAAGTGGTATTCGTTATCCTGCTGTTGTAAGATTTGAAAATGTAAATTATAGTGGTACAAATACAAATAATTTTGCACTTGATGAACTTTTAGAAGTAGAAGCACCAGCAGCACCGAAGAAAAAATAATTAGTTTTATTAAGGTAATGTAGGGTTATGTTTTTAATTGCCCTACATGTTTTTTTGTGATATTATTTTTTAACTAAATCTTTTAATTATTGTGAATCGTAATGGTAGATTATCCTCAAATTGGAAAATTAGCACCGAATTTTCTTACAGTTGGGGTTTTTAATAAAAAATTAGGTAAAATTCGATTGTCTGATTATCGAGGCAAAAAATATGTCCTTCTCATTTTTTATCCGGCAAATTTTACCCCTGTTTCACCAACTGAATTGATTACTTTAAGTGACCGAATTGCGGAATTTCGTAAATTATCAACACAGATATTAGCTATTTCGATTGATAGTCCATTTTCTCATCTACGGAGTCTCTTATCTAGTCGATATGAAGGAGGATTAGCAAACTTACAATTTCCGTTAGTTTCTGATCTTACACAAAAAATTACAAACGATTATAAGTTACTTACGGACGATGGTATGGCCTTTCCAGGAGTAGTCCTTATTGACAAAGAAGGAGTGATTCAATATTATACAGTTAACAATTTACTATGTGGGCGTAATATAAATGAAATTCTTCGTATTCTCGAATCAATTCAATATTTGAAAGAACACCCAGGACAAGCTTGTCCTGTTGATTGGAATTATGGAGATAAGACTATTTATTCACACCCTTTAAAATCAAAGTTATATTTTAAAGAACTATACTCTCCTCAAAAAAATTAAACTATTATGCCTAAATTAAAAACTCGGAAAGCAGCTCTAAAACGATATAAAAAAACAGCAGCTGGTAATTTCTTACGTCGTCATGCATATAAAGGTCATCTTTTAATGCACAAAACAAAAACCCAAAAACGAAAATTATCACAAACAATTTGTGTTAGTGATAGTGATAGTAAACCTATTAAATTAATGTTACCTTATTAAAAGTTATGGTCAGAGTAAAACGAGGAAATGTTGCACGAAAACGTCGCAAAAAAATATTACAACTTGCAAAAGGTTATAGAGGAGCCCATTCTCGTCTTTTTAGAGTTGCTAATCAGCAAGTTATGAAAGCTTTACGTTATTCTTACGTTGGAAGAAAACAAAAAAAACGGACTTTTAGAAGACTTTGGATAACTCGTATTAATGCCGCATCAAAATTAAACGGTTCATCATATAGTCGCGTGATTCATAACTTTAAAAAATCAAATATTGATTTAAATAGAAAAATGTTATCGCAAATTGCTGTATTAGATAGTCAAACTTTCACACAATTAATTAATCTTTCACAATAATAAGAAATTCTAAATTTCGAAAAAACCCTTTCGTGAAAAAGAAAAGAGCTTATTGCGATAGAAAAATCTAACTTTTTAAGTTTATGTTTAACTATTCGAACTATAATATAAACTAGAAAGTTAGAATAAATTGAAGGTCATATGACAGTAGATGAAGATTTAGAGAAACTACTTGAGAATTTACCATTTTTTATTCAAGAAAATTTAAAGAACCATTCAAACAAAGAGAATCTTATCGAAATTGTAATGGATTTAGGTCGTCGGCCAGAAGCACGGTTTCATAGTGGACCAGAATATTTATCTCAAAAAATTGTTTCGTGGCAGGATCTTGATTATACAATAAAACGAATTAGTAAATTCAGTGATGATAATCGTGCTGGAATTGAACGAACTCTTCACAGAGTAAGCTGTATACGTAATCGTCAGTCTCTTATTAATGGATTAACTTGTCGAGTTGGTCGTGCTGTTTTCGGTACAATCAGTATAATTCGAGATTTGCTTGAATCAGGCCAATCTATTTTAATTTTAGGTAAGCCTGGAGTAGGGAAAACTACCATAATTCGCGAAATTGCTCGAGTTTTATCAGATGAAATGGAAAAACGAGTTGTTATAGTAGATACTTCTAACGAAATTGCAGGAGATAGTGATATACCTCATTCAGGCATTGGTCGTGCTCGTCGCATGCAGGTTTCTAAAACCGAATTACAACATCAAGTTATGATTGAAGCTGTGGAAAATCATATGCCTGAAGTTATTATTATTGATGAAATTGGAACTGAATTAGAAGCTCTTGCTGCTAAAACGATTGCTGAAAAAGGAGTTCAATTAGTTGGTACTACTCATGGAAACTGTTTAGAAAATTTAATAAAAAATCCTCCTCTTGCTGATTTAATTGGTGGTATTCAATATGTTACATTAAGTGATGAAGAGGCAAAACGCCGTGGGACACAAAAAAGTATCTTAGAACGCAAAGCTTATCCTGCATTTCAAATAGCAATTGAAATTAATGATCCGAATTCTTGGACGATTCATGAAGAAGTTACAAATTCAATTGATTTATTATTAAGAGGTACATACTCTACTATTCAAACACGCCAACTTGGTCCAAATGAAAAAACAAATATTAGTTATACTAAGTTACAACCAACCTCTCGTGCATTATTTCAATCTTCGAGAAATTTAAAAAATATCACAACGTTTAGTAATAAAGATTGGACCGTTTTAAGTGACTATAATGTTGTAAAACCAAAAAATGTTAAAACCAAACAATTATTAGTTTATACTTATTCACTTTCCAATAATTTAATGAAAGAAGCTGTTTCAAAAATAGGTATTAAACTTATTTTAACTAAAGAAATTCGAAAAGCAAGCTTAATTATTGGGTTAAAAAAGCATTTAAAACAAAATCTTAAACTGAAGAAATTAGCATTAGAATACAATATACCAATTTATACGGTCAATCATGCAAGTGTTTTTCAATTAACAAGATTACTTCAATTTGTTATTGACCAAAAATTATAAATTATTTATTGTTTTATGTAATATAATTCTATATAAATGATTTGTTCCTTAAAAAAGGACCAAAGCATATACACATATTAACACCCTGGGTTTACATTTGTAAGTCCAAACTTATTTATAAATTTTTAAGGAAACTTTATATGGCAGACCAAACTTTAGCAAAATTACAATCTATTGTTGCAGATCAATTAGGTATCGAGGAAGAAAAAGTAATTCCTTCGTCTAGTTTTACTCAACAATTAGGTGCAGATTCTTTAGATGTTGTTGAATTAGTTATGGCATTTGAAGAAGCATTTGAAATTGATATTGATGATGAAGCTGCCGGAAAAATTAGTACAGTTCAAGATGCTTTAGACTACATCAACGAACACAAATAAAACTTTTATTAGATTTTAAAATAATTTCGATTATTTTAAAATCTATTTGAATTAGTTAATTTATTATTTAAAGACATGTCTTTGATTTTACAAGAGGTCCAAGAAATTTTAAGTTATCAATTTAGTTTAAAAAAAACAGAAATTCAACCAGAAACAAAGTTTGAATTAGAATTAGGTGCAGATTCTCGTGATCTTTTAGAGCTTATGGCAGCTTTTGAAATTACCTTTGATATAGAAATCGAGTATGAAGATGTTGTCCATATTATTACAGTTCAAGATGCCATCGATTATATCGAAAAGAAAAAAATAGCTCGCGACGATTTATATAAAAATTTGGGATAAATAATCTTTGTAAATTTTTACAAAGTTATAAATCTTAAATATTATCTTAAAGGTTGCTAATATTTATAAACATATGGTATAATGGACATGTCTTCATTTATTACAAGTAAACTTTAAAGTTGAAAATTTCGTCGGGATATAGCTCAGCTTGGTA